GTTTATGTAGCTTAAACATACCCAAAGCAAGACACTGAAAATGCCTAGATGGGTTCGCACGCCCCATAAACAAATAGGCTTGGTCCTGGCCTTTCTATTGACTCTTAGCAAGATTACACATGCAAGCATCCCCATTCCGGTGAAGACGCCCTTCCCATCAACATGACCAGAAGGAGCAAGTATCAAGCACGCCCATGCAGCTCAAAACACTTTGCCCAGCCACACCCCCACGGGAGACAGCAGTGACAAACCTTTAGCAATGAACGAAAGTTTAACTAAGCTATGCTATGCCAGGGTTGGTCAACTTCGTGCCAGCCACCGCGGTTATACGATTAACCCCAGCCAATAGAAACCGGCGTAGAGGGTGTTTTAGATCTAGTCCAATAAAGCTAAACCCCATCTAAACTGTAAAACCCTAGCTAACGTAAAATAAACTACGAAGGTGGCTTTATAATTCCTGAACACACAATAGCCAAGACCCAAACTGGGATTAGACACCCCACTATCGTTGGCCCTAAACCTCAATAGTTAAAATAACAAAACTATTCGCCAGAATACTACAAGCAACAGCTTAAAACTCAAAGGACTTGGCGGTGCTTCATACCCCCTAGAGGAGCCTGTTCTGTAATCGATAAACCCCGATCCACCCCACCCTCTCTTGCTTAGTCTATATACCGCCATCTTCAGCAAACCCTGATGAAGGCTACGAAGTGAGCGCAAATGCCCTCCCCCGCAAAAACGTTAGGTCAAGGTGTAACTTATGAGACGGTAAAAATGGGCTACATTTTCTACTTCAGAAAACCCCACGATAGCTCTTATGAAATCTAGGAGCCCAAGGAGGATTTAGCAGTAAATTAAGAATAGAGTGCTTAATTGAACTAGGCCATAAAGCACGCACACACCGCCCGTCACTCCCCTCAAATATATTTAAGGAATAACTTAACTAAATGCCCTAACATTTATATAGAGGGGATAAGTCGTAACACGGTAAGTGTACTGGAAGGTGCACTTGGATAAATCAAGGTATAGCTTAATATAAAGCATCTGACTTACACTCAGAAGATCTAACATTGCTTGGTGACCTTGAGCCAACACTAGCTCCAAGCACAACCAACACTAATATCAAACCCACATGTATACCAAACCATTAACCCATATTAAGTATAGGCGATAGAAATCTTAACCTGGCGCTATAGATACAGTACCGTAAGGGAAAGACAAGAAAACCACCCAAGCACAAAACAGCAAGGACTAACCCCTGTACCTTTTGCATAATGAATTAGCCAGAAACAATTTCACAAAGAGAACTGAAGCCAAATTCCCCGAAACCAGACGAGCTACCCAAAAACAGCTGAAAGAGCGCACCCGTCTATGTGGCAAAATAGTGGGAAGATTTCTGGGTAGAGGTGACAAGCCTACCGAGCCTGGTGATAGCTGGTTATCCAAGATAGAATCTTAGTTCAGCCTTAAGTTTACCCACAGAATAACCCAATCCCAATCCCTCTGTAAACTTAATTGTTAGTCTAAAGAGGGACAGCTCTTTAGACACTAGGAAAAACCTTACATAGAGAGTAAAAACCCCCGTCACCATAGTTGGCCTAAAAGCAGCCATCAATTAAGAAAGCGTTCAAGCTCAACATTAACCACCTAAAAAATCCCAAACATACTATTGAACTCCTTAAATCACATTGGATTAATCTATCACCCCATAGAAGCAATAATGCTAGTATAAGTAACATGAACTCTCTCTCTCCCTACTGCATAAGCCTAAACCAAACCAAAACCCCACTGATACTTAACAGCCCAGTACTAACAAACTCAAACAAGTCCATACTACTCTTACTGTTAATCCAACACAGGCATGCTTTTAAGGAAAGGTTAAAAAAAGTAAAAGGAACTCGGCAAACTTAGCCCCGCCTGTTTACCAAAAACATCACCTCTAGCATTACTAGTATTAGAGGCACTGCCTGCCCAGTGACACACGTTTAACGGCCGCGGTACCCTGACCGTGCAAAGGTAGCATAATCACTTGTTCTTTAAATAGGGACTCGCATGAATGGCAACACGAGGGTTCAGCTGTCTCTTACTTTTAACCAGTGAAATTGACCTATCCGTGAAGAGGCGGACATGAAACAATAAGACGAGAAGACCCCATGGAGCTTCAATTTACTAATGTAGCTAAGAATCGTATAAATCCTCGGACTCTAAAACTTCTATGCCTACATTAAAAATTTTGGTTGGGGCGGCCTCGGAGCACAAACAAACCTCCGAGTGATCCACGCCAAGGCCTCACAAGCCAAAGCGAACTAATATTCACAATTGACCCAATAATTTGATCAACGGAACAAGTTACCCTGGGGATAACAGCGCAATTCTATTCTAGAGTCCATATCAACAATAGAGTTTACGACCTCGATGTTGGATCAGGACATCCTAATGGTGCAGCAGCTATCAAGGGTTCGTTTGTTCAACGATTAAAGTCCTACGTGATCTGAGTTCAGACCGGAGCAATCCAGGTCGGTTTCTATCTATTCCACATTTCTCCCTGTACGAAAGGACAAGAGAAATAAGGCCCACTTCACAAAGCGCCTTCACCATATAAATGACTTAGTCTTAATTTACCAAAATATTACACACCCTACCCGAGAACAGGGTTTGTTAAGATGGCAGAGCCCGGTAATTGCATAAAACTTAAAACTTTACACCCAGAGGTTCAACCCCTCTTCTTAACACCATGACCACAATAAACCTCCTACTCCTTATTATATCCACACTAGCCGCCATGGCGTTTCTTACACTCGTTGAACGAAAACTACTAGGATATATACAACTACGCAAGGGACCTAACATTGTAGGTCCCTACGGACTACTACAACCATTCGCCGATGCAATAAAACTCTTCACTAAAGAACCCCTAAAACCCTCAACATCCAGCACTATCCTTTATATCACAGCACCCGCCCTAGCCTTTTCCATTGCTCTCCTCCTGTGAACCCCCCTCCCTATACCCAACCCTCTAATTAACTTTAACCTAGGACTCCTATTTATCCTGGCCACATCTAGCCTAACCGTCTACTCCATCCTATGATCTGGGTGGGCATCAAACTCAAACTACGCTCTAATCGGAGCCCTACGAGCCGTCGCCCAAATAATCTCATACGAAGTTACCCTCTCCATCATCCTATTATCAATCTTACTAACAAGTGGCTCATTCAACCTTAACATACTCATTACAACACAAGAACACCTCTGACTCATCCTACCATCATGACCGCTAGCTATAATATGATTTACCTCTACACTAGCAGAAACAAACCGAACCCCTTTCGATCTTATAGAAGGCGAATCAGAACTAGTATCAGGCTTCAACATTGAATATTCCGCAGGCCCATTCGCCCTATTCTTCATAGCCGAATACATAAACATTATCATAATAAATGCCCTAACAACCACAATCTTTCTAGGCACATTCTACCCCACTCACTCACCGGAACTATTCACAACATCCTTTACCATTAAAACACTCCTCCTAACTTCACTATTCCTATGAATCCGAGCAGCGTACCCCCGATTCCGCTACGACCAACTCATGCACCTACTATGAAAAAGTTTTCTCCCACTTACACTGGCACTCCTCATATGAAGTACCTCAATACCCATCGCAATCTCCAGCATCCCCCCTCAAACCTAGAAATATGTCTGACAAAAGAGTTACTTTGATAGAGTAAACAATAGAGGCCCCAATCCTCTTATTTCTAGGATTACAGGCATCGAACCTGCTCCTGAGAATCCAAACTTCTCCGTGCTACCCCTCACACTCCATCCTACAGTAAGGTCAGCTAAACAAGCTATCGGGCCCATACCCCGAAAATGTTGGTCACATCCTTCCCGTACTAATCAACCCACTAGCCCAACTCATTATCTACACTACAGTAATCACGGGTACACTCATTACAATACTAAGCTCACACTGATTCCTCGCCTGAGCAGGCCTAGAAATAAACATATTAGCCTTCATCCCAACCCTAATCAAAAAAACGAATGCTCGCTCCACAGAAGCCGCTACCAAGTACTTTCTAGCACAATCTACCGCATCCATAATCCTCATAATAGCAATTATTTCCAACAACTTATTATCAGGACACTGAACAACAACAACAAACTACACCAATCAATTCCCACCCCTAGCAATAACAATCGCCCTTACCATAAAACTAGGGATAGCTCCTTTCCACTTTTGAGTCCCAGAAGTTACCCAAGGAACACCCCTAACCTCTGGCTTACTCCTCCTCACATGGCAAAAACTAGCTCCAATCTCAATCATATACCAGATCCACCCATCAATCAACACCCACATTCTACTGATCCTCTCAACCCTATCCATTGCAGTAGGTAGCTGAGGAGGCCTCAATCAAACACAACTACGCAAGATCCTAGGGTACTCTTCAATCACCCACACGGGCTGAATAATAATAACACTAACATACAACCCAACTATCACAACCCTCTATTTAATTACCTATATCACCTTAACAACTACAATATTCCTAACTCTCAACCTGAACTCAAGCACTACAACTCTCACACTATCTAATACCTGAAACAAATCAACCCACCTAATACCACTAATGACATCCACCCTCTTATCCCTGGGAGGCTTACCCCCTCTAACTGGCTTCCTGCCCAAATGGGTCACTATTCAAGAACTCACAATAAACAACAACTTTATCATCCCAACTATCATAATCACCATAACTCTGCTCAACCTATATTTCTACATACGCTTAATCTACACCATCTCCCTAACACTACTCCCCACGTCTAACAACACAAAAATAACATGACAATTCGAAAACACAAAACCCACACTCTTCATCCCTGCACTCATCACCATCTCCACCCTCCTACTACCAATCTCCCCCCTAATCCTATCCATTCCCTAGAAATTTAGGTTAGACAAGACCAAGAGCCTTCAAAGCCCTTAGCAAGTAAAATTACTTAATTTCTGAAATACATAAGGACTGCAGACACCTACTCCGCATCAACTGAACGCAAATCAATCGCTTTAATTAAACTAAGCCCTTACTAGGTCAATGGGACTCGAACCCACAAAAATTTAGTTAACAGCTAAATACCCCAACCAACTGGCCTTGACCCACTTCTCCCGCCGCGGGAAAAAAAGGCGGGAGAAGCCCCGGCAGAAACTTAAAGCTGCTCCTTCGAACTTGCAATTCAATGTGAAAATCACCTCGGGGCTGGTAAAAAGAGGGTTAGACCTCTGTCTTTAGGTTTACAGCCTAATGCCTACTCAGCCATTTTACCATTTCTTCCACCCATGCTCATCAATCGTTGGCTGTTTTCAACAAACCACAAAGACATTGGAACTTTATACCTGTTATTTGGTGCATGAGCCGGAGTTACAGGCATGGCCCTAAGTCTTCTCATTCGAGCCGAACTGGGTCAACCCGGTAACCTACTAGGCAATGATCACATCTACAACGTCATTGTAACGGCCCATGCGTTCGTCATAATCTTTTTCATGGTTATACCTATTATAATCGGGGGTTTCGGAAATTGATTAGTGCCTCTAATAATTGGCGCTCCTGATATAGCATTCCCCCGTTTAAACAACATAAGTTTCTGACTCCTTCCCCCCTCTTTCCTACTACTAATAGCATCAACCGCAGTAGAAGCCGGTGCTGGGACAGGTTGAACAGTGTATCCTCCTTTGTCAGGGAACTTTTCCCACCCAGGGGCCTCCGTAGACCTAGTCATCTTCTCTCTTCACCTAGCGGGCATTTCCTCCATCCTAGGAGCCATCAACTTCATTACCACTATCATCAACATAAAACCCCCTGCAATATCCCAGTATCAAACCCCTTTATTTGTCTGATCAATCTTAATTACAGCAGTCCTCCTACTTCTCTCCCTACCAGTCCTAGCCGCCGGCATCACTATACTACTAACAGATCGCAATCTCAATACTACTTTCTTCGACCCTGTCGGAGGAGGGGACCCTATTCTATACCAACACCTATTTTGATTCTTCGGCCACCCCGAAGTTTACATCCTCATTCTCCCCGGGTTCGGAATAATTTCTCACATCGTAACCCACTACTCTGGAAAAAAAGAGCCGTTCGGGTATATAGGTATAGTCTGAGCTATAATATCAATCGGTTTCCTAGGCTTTATTGTGTGGGCCCATCATATGTTTACAGTAGGCATGGACGTAGACACACGAGCCTACTTTACTTCTGCCACCATAATTATTGCAATCCCTACGGGCGTTAAAGTTTTCAGCTGACTTGCCACACTCCACGGGGGCAACATTAAATGATCCCCTGCAATACTCTGAGCCCTAGGCTTTATTTTTCTATTCACCATGGGGGGCCTGACCGGCATTATCCTGGCAAACTCATCTCTAGACATTGTACTACACGACACATACTACGTCGTTGCCCACTTCCACTATGTTTTATCGATAGGAGCCGTCTTTGCCATTATGGGAGGCTTTATCCACTGATTCCCCCTATTTTCAGGTTATACATTAGACCAAACTTGCGCTAAAGCCCACTTTATTATTACATTCATGGGTGTAAACCTAACCTTTTTCCCACAACATTTCCTGGGCCTATCCGGAATACCCCGACGCTACTCCGACTACCCCGATGCCTATACCACATGAAATATCCTATCATCTATGGGTTCCTTTATTTCACTAACAGCAACAATCCTGATAATCTATATAATCTGGGAAGCTTTTGCCTCAAAACGCAAAGTACTACTAACCGAACACCCCTCCACTAGCCTAGAATGATTAAATGGATGTCCCCCACCCCACCACACATTTGAAGAACCAGCCTATATTAAACTAAGCGAAAAAGGAGGGAGTCGAACCCCCTAAAACTGGTTTCAAGCCAGCCTTATAGCCCCTATAACTTTTTCAACAAGATGTTAGAAAAATTATTTCATAGCTTTGTCAAAGCTAAATTATAGGTCAAACCCTATATATCTTACATGGCTCATCCAGTGCAACTAGGCCTACAAGATGCCACATCCCCTGTCATAGAAGAACTAATCACTTTTCTCGACCAAGCCCTTATAGCCATATTTTTAATTAGCTTTTTAATCTTATACGCCCTATCCTCAACACTCACAACAAAACTAACCAACACTAACATCACGGACGCCCAAGAAATAGAAACTATCTGAACCATTTTACCCGCGGTTATCTTAATCCTAATCGCCCTCCCATCCCTGCGCATCCTATACATGACAGACGAAATCAATAACCCCTCCTTTACTATCAAATCAATCGGACATCAATGATACTGAACCTACGAGTATACAGATTACGGGGGCTTAATCTTCAACTCTTACATATTACCCCCCTTATTCCTAAATCCAGGTGACCTTCGACTTCTAGAAGTTGACTTCCGAGTGGTCCTCCCAATTGAAGCCCCAGTCCGTATAATAATCACATCTCAAGACGTACTACACTCATGAACTATCCCCACACTAGGCCTAAAAACAGACGCAGTGCCTGGACGCCTGAACCAAACCGTATTTACAGCCACACGACCAGGCGTCTATTATGGACAATGCTCAGAAATTTGCGGTGCAAACCACAGCTTCATACCAATCGTCGCAGAGCTGATTCCACTAAAAATCTTTGAAATAGGACCTGTGTTCACCCTATAACCCCTAAAACACTTTGCAGACCCACTGTACAGCTATTCCAGCATTAACCTTTTAAGTTAAAGATTGAGGGCATGCTCTCTGCAGTGAAATGCCCCAACTGGACACATCCACATGATTCACTATTATCATAGCAATACTTCCCACACTATACCTTATCACACAGTTAAAACTGCTAAGCATAAACTACTATCAACCTCCCCTCACAAAAAACCCCAACTTACAAACCCACAACACCTGTTGACGGCCAAAATGAACGAAAACCTATTTACCTCATTCTCAGCCCCAACAATCCTAGGACAACCAGCCACAATCCCCATCATCATATTCCCCACACTACTAATCCCGACCTCTAAACATCTCATTAACAACCAACTAACCACCGTTCAACAAAACCTCATCAAACTTACCCTAAAACAAATAATAGCACCCCACAACGCTAAAGGACAATCCTGATCTCTAATACTAATATCCTTAATCACCTTTATTACCATGACTAACCTCCTAGGGCTCCTGCCTCACTCATTTACGCCAACCACCCAACTTTCTATAAACCTAGCCATAGCAATCCCCCTGTGGGCAGGCACGATCATCACTGGTCTCCGCTTTAAAACTAAAAACTTCCTAGCTCACATACTACCACAAGGTACACCCACACCCCTTATTCCCATACTAGTGATAATCGAAACCATTAGCCTACTTATCCAGCCAATAGCCCTAGCCGTACGACTGACTGCTAACATCACAGCCGGCCATCTATTAATACACCTAATCGGAAATACTATGCTAACACTATCAACCATCAACCTCTCCACCACCCTACTCACTTCTGTACTCCTAATACTACTGACCATTTTAGAGATCGCGGTTGCCCTAATCCAGGCCTACGTCTTCACACTCTTAGTCAACCTGTACCTACACAACAACACCTAATGACCCACCAACTCCATGCCTACCACATAGTTAAACCCAGCCCTTGACCACTAACAGGAGCCCTGTCAGCTTTTCTATTAACATCCGGCTTAATTATATGATTCCACTTTTACTCCACCGCCCTACTAACACTAGGCCTGCTAACCAATGTACTAACCATATACCAATGATGGCGTGACATTATTCGAGAAAGCACCTACCAAGGCCACCACACAACACCCGTCCAAAAAAGCCTTCGATACGGAATAACATTATTTATCATCTCAGAAGTCTTCTTCTTCGCCGGCTTCTTCTGAGCATTTTATCACTCAAGCCTCGCCCCAACACCTCGCTTAGGGTGTCATTGACCACCAACAGGAATCACCCCCTTAAACCCCCTAGAAGTACCCCTTCTAAACACCTCCGTACTACTCGCATCAGGAGTCACGATCACCTGGGCTCACCACAGCCTCATAAACGGTAATCGAAAACAAACAATCCAAGCCTTACTTATTACAATTCTACTAGGCACCTACTTCACCCTCGTACAAATCTCGGAATACTTTGAAGCACCCTTTACCATTTCCGACGGTATTTATGGCTCAACATTTTTTGTCGCTACAGGTTTCCACGGACTTCACGTTATCATCGGATCTACATTCCTCCTCATTTGCCTTATTCGCCAATTATTCTACCACTTCACACCAAGTCACCACTTCGGCTTTGAAGCCGCCGCCTGATATTGACACTTTGTAGATGTCATTTGACTGTTCCTTTATATCTCTATTTACTGATGAGGGTCTTACTCTTTTAGTATAATTAGTACAATTGACTTCCAATCAATCAGCTTTGACAATATTCAAAAAAGAGTAATTAACCTGATACTAGCCCTAACAGTCAACACCCTTCTAACCGCACTACTAACAATTATCATATTCTGATTACCCCAACTTAACTCCTACGCAGAGAAAGCTAACCCTTACGAATGCGGGTTTGACCCCCTGAACCCCGCTCGCATCCCATTCTCAATAAAATTTTTCCTAGTCGCCATCACTTTCCTATTATTCGACCTGGAGATCGCCCTACTACTGTCCCTACCATGAGCACTCCAAACAGCAAACCTTCCAACAATAATCAAGACATCCATCATATTTATTACCATTCTAGCCCTCAGCCTGGCTTACGAATGAACTCAAAAGGGGCTAGACTGAACTAGATTGGTAAGTAGTTTAAACAAAACAAATGATTTCGACTCATTAAATTATGATAACCATACTAACCAAATGACCCCTACCCACATAAACATTACATTAGCATTCACCATTTCACTTCTGGGCATACTGATCTACCGCTCACACTTAATAGCATCTCTCCTCTGCCTAGAAGGAATAATAATGTCGCTCTTTATCATAACTGCCGTTATAGCCTCAAACGCACACTCCCCCCTAATCAATATTATACCCATCATTATGCTAGTATTTGCCGCTTGCGAAGCGGCAGTGGGCCTCGCCCTACTAGTTTCAATCTCCAACACATATGGACTAGATCACATCAACAACCTGAGCCTGCTCCAATGTTAAAAATAGTTATCCCCACAACTATACTACTACCAACAACATGACTCTCCAAAGACAGCACAATCTGAATCAATTTAACCACACACAGCCTAACCATCAGCCTTATCCCCCTACTATTTTTTAACCAAACTGACAACAACCTCCTCAGCCACTCAATCCACTTATCTTCCGACCCACTAACAACACCCCTCCTAACATTAACTGCCTGACTGCTACCCCTTATAATCATAGCAAGCCAGTACCACCTACATAACGAACCCCCCTCACAAAAAAAACTCTACCTTTCCATAATAATCTTTCTACAAATTACCCTAATCCTAACATTCATGGCCACAGAACTAATCATATTTTATATCCTGTTCGAAACCACTCTCATCCCAACCCTTATTATCATCACTAAATGAGGCAACCAAGCAGAACGTCTCAACGCAGGTTCATACTTCCTATTCTATACCCTAACCGGCTCCTTACCACTGCTTATTATATTAATCTACACATACAACAAGACAGGCTCATTAAACACCACATTACTAACACTCACAGACCAAAAACTAACAACCACTTGATCCCATAACCTTACCTGACTAGCGTGCATAATAGCCTTTATAACAAAACTACCCCTATACGGCCTACACTTATGGCTCCCCAAGGCCCACGTCGAAGCCCCCATTGCAGGCTCAATAGTACTTGCCGCAGTACTCCTAAAACTAGGCGGCTACGGAATAATACGGTTTACCTCTATCCTCAACCCCCTAACAGAATATATAGCTTACCCATTCCTCATACTATCCCTATGAGGCATAATCATAACGAGCTCGACCTGCCTTCGACAAACAGACCTAAAATCACTTATCGCATACTCCTCCGTAAGCCACATAGCCCTAGTAATTGTAGCTTCCCTCATCCAAACCCCCTGAAGCTTCTCCGGTGCAACCATCCTTATGGTTGCCCACGGACTCACCTCTTCTATATACTTCTGCTTAGCTAACTCGAACTACGAACGCACTCACAGCCGCATTATACTGTTATCCCGAGGACTCCAGATCCTACTCCCACTAATAACTTTCTGATGATTCATAGCAAGCCTCACCAACCTTGCCCTACCACCCACCATCAACCTAATTGGGGAACTCTTCGTAATCGCAGCTTCATTTTCCTGATCCAAAATTACCATAGTCCTAACAGGACTTAACATACTAATCACAGCCCTCTACTCTCTCCACATATTCACCACAATACAACGAGGAGCGCTCACACACCATATAACCAACATAAAACCCCCCTTCACGCGAGAAAATACACTAATATTTCTACACCTTGCCCCAACTATTCTCCTATCTCTCAACCCCAATACCATTCTAGGACTTACTCCTTGTAGACATAGTTTAATCAAAACGTTAGACTGTGAATCTAACTATAGAAGCCCACCACTTCTTGTTTACCGAGAAAACCTGCAAGGACTGCTAACCCATGCTTTCGTATTTAAAACTACGACTTTCTCAACTTTTAAAGGATAACAGCTATCCATTGGTCTTAGGAACCAAAAACATTGGTGCAACTCCAAATAAAAGTAATAGCCATGTACACTTCCATTATACTAATAACCCTCGCCTCCCTAGCCCTTCCAATTTTTGCCACCCTTGTCAACCCCAACAAAACACACTCATACCCAAACTATGTGAAAACAACTATAATATATGCCTTCATCACCAGTCTTATTCCAACAACCTTATACATCTTCTCAAACCAAGAAACAACCATCTGGAGCTGACACTGAATAATAACCCAAACATTAGACCTAACACTAAGCTTTAAACTAGACTACTTTTCCATAATGTTTATCCCAATCGCACTATTCATTACCTGGTCTATCATAGAATTCTCACTGTGATATATAAGTTCAGACCCAAACATCAACCAGTTCTTTAAATACCTCCTTATCTTTCTAATTACCATATTAATCCTTATTACCGCTAACAACCTCTTCCAGCTCTTCATCGGCTGAGAAGGTGTAGGAATTATATCTTTTCTCCTAATTAGCTGGTGACACGCCCGAACAGATGCCAACACAGCAGCCATCCAAGCAGTACTATACAACCGCATCGGCGACATTGGCCTCATTCTAGCCATAGTATGGTTCCTCCTCCACTATAACTCATGGGACTTCCAACAAATACTAGCCTTAAACCCCCACCCAAGCCCCCTTCCACTAATAGGCCTCCTCTTAGCAGCAGTGGGGAAATCAGCCCAATTTGGCCTCCATCCTTGACTACCCTCTGCCATAGAAGGCCCGACCCCAGTTTCAGCCCTACTCCACTCCAGCACCATAGTCGTTGCCGGGGTGTTCCTACTCATTCGCTTTCACCCTTTAATAGAAAACGACACATTAACCCAAAACCTCACACTATGCCTAGGAGCTATTACTACCCTATTCATAGCCATATGCGCCCTCACACAAAATGACATTAAAAAAATCGTGGCCTTCTCCACCTCAAGTCAACTAGGCCTGATAATAATTACTATCGGTATTAACCAACCATACCTAGCATTCCTACACATCTGCACCCATGCCTTCTTTAAAGCTATACTCTTTATCTGCTCCGGATCCATTATCCATAATTTAAACAACGAACAAGACATCCGAAAAATAGGGGGCCTATTTAAAACAATACCTCTCACCTCAACTTCCCTAATTATTGGCAACTTAGCACTCACAGGAATTCCCTTCCTCACAGGCTTCTACTCAAAAGACCTCATTATTGAAGCCACAAGCACGTCATATACCAACGCCTGAGCCCTATCCATCACCCTCATCGCCACCTCTCTAACAAGCGCTTACAGTACTCGAACCATCCTCCTTACCCTAACAGGACAACCCCGCTTCCCGACCCTAACAAATATCAACGAAAACAACCCTGCCCTACTAAATCCAATTAAACGCCTTACAACAGCCAGCATAATTACAGGATTCCTTATTACCAACAACATCCCCCCCACCTCACTCCCCCAACCAACAATACCACTCCACCTGAAGCTTTTAGCCCTATACATAACTGCCCTAGGCTTCATTATCACCCTAGACCTTACCCTCATAACCAACAAATTAAAAGTAAAGACCCCACCACAAACATTCAAATTCTCCAACATACTAGGCTACTTCCCCACCATCGCCCACCGCATAATTCCTCACCAAAACCTACTCATAAGCCAAAACTTAGCCCTTCTCTTACTAGACTCTATGTGACTGGAAAAATCAATACCCAAAATAATCTCACAAACACATATCACCGCCTCCACAACAGTAACCGCTCAGAAAAGCATAATCAAGCTCTACTTCCTCTCTTTCCTCATCCCCCTCGCCCTAGCTCTACTCCTAATAGTATAACCTATTACCCCGAGTAATCTCAATCACAACATATACACCAACAAATAACGTCCAACCAGCAACTACCACCAACCAACGCCCATAATCATACAAAGCACCCGCACCAATAGAATCACTCCGAACTAACCCCGACCCCTCTCCCTCAAAAACTACCCAATTACCCATATCATTAAAACCGACTATCACTACCACCTCATCAAAATCCAGAACCCACAAAACCAACCCCACTTCCATCATCAGCCCCACCAAAAAACACGCTAAAACCTCAAACCCTGAACCCCATGTCTCAGGGTACTCTTCAATAGCTATCGCCGCGGTATAACCAAAAACAACCATTATACCCCCCAAATAAATCAAAAACATTACTAAACCCAGATAAGCCCCACCGTAATTCAAAATAATCATGCAACCAACCACACCACTAACAACCAATGCTAGCCCCCCATAAATAGGAGAGGGCTTGGAAGAAAAGCCCACAAACCCCATAACTAATATCACACTCAATGTAAACAGAACGTATGTCATTGCTTTCATATGGACTCTAACCATAACCAATGATACGAAAAACCATCGCTGTATTTCAACTACAAAAGCACCTAATGACCCCAATACGCAAATCTAATCCCATCATAAAAATAATCAATCACTCCTTTATCGACCTACCTACCCCATCCAACATCTCCATCTGATGGAATTTCGGCTCACTTCTTGCAACCTGTCTAATTCTACAAATCATCACAGGCCTATTCCTAGCAATACACTACTCACCAGACACCTCCTCTGCCTTCTCTTCAATCGCACACATCACCCGAGACGTAAACTATGGCTGAACCATCCGCTACCTCCACGCTAACGGCGCCTCCATACTATTTATCTGCCTTTTCCTGCATGTAGGCCGAGGCCTCTACTACGGCTCATACCTTCTCTTAAAAACCTGAAATATTGGCATCATACTACTGCTTATAACCATAACAACAGCCTTCATGGGCTATGTACTCCCATGAGGCCAAATATCATTCTGAGGGGCAACGGTAATCACAAACTTACTCTCAGCAGTACCGTACATCGGAACCAACCTCGTTCAGTGGGTCTGAGGCGGACCCGCCATCGACAACCCAACTCTAATACGATTCTTCACCCTACACTTCATCCTACCATTCGGCATCGTCGCCCTCACAATCGTACACTTACTATTTCTACACGAAACAGGATCAAATAACCCTTGCGGAATCTCCTCGGACCCAGACAAAATCACCTTCCATCCCTACTACACAACTAAAGATATCCTGGGCGTAGCTCCCCTTCTCCTTGCCCTAATAACACTAACACTATTTTCACCCGACCTTCTAAATGACCCGGACAACTATACCCCAGCCGACCCACTAAATACCCCCCCACATATCAAGCCAGAATGATACTTCCTATTCGCATATGCAATCCTACGATCCGTTCCTAACAAACTAGGAGGCGTACTAGCACTCTTCCTGTCAATCCTCATCTTAGCAGCCATCCCCATACTCCACAAATCCAAACAACAAAGCATAATATTCCGCCCACTCAGCCAATTCCTATTCTGACTTCTAGCCACAACCCTACTAACCCTTACCTGAATTGGAAGCCAACCAGTAATCCAACCTCTTACTACTATCGGCCAAGTAGCATCCATAGTATACTTTTTAACAACCCTAGTCTTAATACCACTAGCCGCCCAAGTCGAGAACAATTTACTCAAATGAACCTGCCCTTGTAGTACAAACTAATACACTGGTCTTGTAAACCAGAAATGGAGCACCTCCCCAGGGTAATCAGAAAGGAAGCACCCAACTCCGCCACCAGTACCCAAAACTGGCGTTCTAACTTAAACTACTTTCTGTATTTTATGTTGTACAAGCCCCACAGTACAACCTTAGCACTAGCTAACTTTTAATGCCACTATGTAATTCGAGCATTACTGCTAGCCAACATGAATAATATATAGTACTATATATGCTTGACTGTACATAAAACATACTTTTACATACTTACCCTCAATCCATAAATGGCATGCTTACAAGCAAGAACTCTAATGGATAACCCAACAGTAATACATAACATGTCCTTCCAAAGTCCATGTACTACCCCATGAATATCAACAGACCAAACCTGAGTTAATCGTACAGTATTACATAACGTTATTTATTGGACATAGCACATACTATCCAGGAAATTCAAAACACCACGGATGACCCCCCTCACTTAGGAGTCCCTTGTTCACCATCCTCCGTGAAACCAACAACCCGCTCGGGTAATACTACTCTCCTCGCTCCGGGCCCATACCTTGTGGGGGTAGCTATTGATGAACTGTATCCGGCATCTGGTTCTTACCTCAGGGCCATGGTCGTCAAGATCGCCCACACGTTCCCCTTAAATAAGACATCTCGATGGATCACAGGTCTATCACCCTATTAACCAGTCACGGGAGCTCTCCATGCATTTGGTATCTTTTATCTCTGGTCTGCACGCAACCCCATTGCAGTATGCTGACTCCCACCCCATCCCGCCCTGAATGCGCCTGTCTTTGATTCCTAGTACTATCCGTCATTCATCGCACCTACGTTCAATATTCCAGTCCCCTGTCGGAGTTATTAAGGTGTTATTTAATTCATGCTTGTAGGACATAACAATAACTACTTTCCCCCCCCCGCCGCGACAGAAGCAAGCCCCGTTTCCCATTCAAACCCCCCCACCCCCATCTCCAGCTTTTACCTAACCGCTCTCGCCAAACCCCAAAAACAAGAGCCTCAACCCACCCAACTGGAGCTCGTATTTTCATCTTTCAGGTGTACATAACTCCAACTGCCACCCCCTCAACTAATATAAATTTACTTCACCAAATACTCTTCATATCAACTTAGAAACCCCCCCCCCCCAACCCGAAAGAAGCTACCACACAACTACACCCGCACTAGC